CTCTCGTGAATCGCCTTCAGCAAGGTATGGCACTCAGGGTCTGAACCCGGGGATAAATCTTTCTTCATAGATACAAGACATTCGTTGCTGATCTAAAAAAGATCTTCTCCCGTGGGCGTTAGCGGACGTTTTTCATTCTTCACCCGGTCCTTAGTAGCGTTGACAAAGGTAACCTCCGGTTTACTTTAGAAACGCGCTAAACAGGCCTATAGGTTCGCCTTTCTAATATAAGAAGTATATATAGAAGTATATATAATAAGCCGGATCGTCTGAAGCATGAACAGAATAGCCTTTGTTCCGAAGGCCTAGCGAGTTAAGCGAGTTCCTTCTTTTTTTTCAAAGGCGGTCCTTTTCTTTCCCCGGACCGATGACTCGCTTGTTCAGTACTGCTAACTATTATAGGGGGATGTCGTCCCCTCGGGACTACCAGTCAGTAGCTTCGGTTGTTGAATCTCGTGCAAGTTAGGTTGTGGTTGTATTGGCTGCAAGCGGAACGTAGGCGCTTTAGGTGTGTATTGACCATGCACTCTCGCGTCGTGTAATGTCGTATGTATTGTATGATAGAGGTGGTGCGGTGATTGACCTCAATGCTAATGGTTATCCCCAAGGTTCAACGAATGGAGCTATGATCGTACCCAGATAGAGATGGTGGTCTTCCTCTGATGTCTCCAAGTCGGCCATAATAGAATAGATAGGCGAAGCAGCCAATAGCAGTCTGTTCTCGCCTATCGATAGATAGCAGGTTGCTTCCAAGCTCAAACCATTTGAAACGGAATTGCTACTTTTTTCTTGTTATTGATAGAGTGGTATTCTCCGCCCCTGTAAAATAAAAGAAAGTAGAGGGGGAGAACTGGAAGAGAGAAGGAAAAAGAGCAAAGGATTTACAAGTATAATGGGAGAAGAATGGCTGACACGTTGACTGCCTTCGAGACTCTAAAATAGAAGCCAAGCGGTCTAACCCCCGGGGCGGACCCCAACCGAAAGGCGCTAGACGGACTAACGGCAAGCGAGATAAAGAAAGCAGCTGGCCCTATATGTAAAACCTTGCCGCGGGAGAGTCTTTCTCCAATGAGAATAAAGAAAGTTTTTGGGCAAGGCAAGAAAGGAACTCGCCCTTATCCACCAAGGGAGAAGAGCTGATTGCTGGCGATGACTTGGTGAAGGGAATCTATGAGAGAAGGTTCTCGAACCGGGTTCCGGCCGAATAGAGCGCGGAGCCAACGAGTTCAGTCGAACAACGTAACGAGTCTAAGGGCGGGATCAAGCTAAAAAAGAAAAGAAAAGGAATGGACGGGCGTAGGCTTAATAGTTAAGGCAGACCCCCCTGCTGATAGATATGAGATCAATGACTTAAAAGAAAAGACAGATGTCGAGAGAAACTGTTAGACTTCTTTATTGCGTTGCGAAGAGAGATCGAAGACGAAGATTTTATGACGCAGTGCGGGCACTGGATGGAAAAGAAAGAGAAGGGAACAACCTACCGGAAGGGCATACCTCAAGGAGCACCAATCTCCCCCGGCAAACATCTATCTGCACGAAGCCGACCTGTGGATAGAAATAAAGATGCAGGAAAGGAAAATGAAATCTAAAAGAGAAATATGCTTTGGGAGTGTGAGATAGGCGGGCGGGGAGTACGCAGCCGAACAACCGCAGGGGCTTCCAGCAGTGATAGCTGAACTAACCAGATGGGCCGCCCTGGAACTTACATTGAAATCGGAAATCAACGTCGGATCCCGGCTATCCGAAAAACGCAGACTGAAGCGGAGGATCACAAAATGCAACACAACAAGGGGCGAACCAAACGCTTGCGCGAAGGAAGAGGCTAATCAATCAGAATGGAGACAGGGAGGAGAGGCGAAAGATCGATTTTCGAGCTTGCAAGCAGCAAGCAACAACGGCTAAAAGCCGTTGCGCGCTAGCTTGTAGTTTAGGGGTATAGTAGGGGTGCCCCTTTCTAAAACTGTTCTCTAATATAAGTATAAGGAAGGGAAGCTTTTTGGAACCCTAGTTTCCCCAACCTATACCTTACTAATCAAAAGGGGCTTCCGTTTTTCAGCTGCATTGCACTGCCGCATAAACAATGGATCCGCCGGGCTGGATGAGCAGCCTTCTCTGGATCTCTGGAAAGGAATAGTGAAAAGCCATGTCACTTGGAACTGGTTGCTTACTTACTTTTAGTAAGACCCCTTTTTTGGTAAGAAAAATTAGATTATTATTAGATAGGCATGGTTGTTTACAAGAGCTAGCTTCTAGATGTTCTTCGCCTGAACATACATATAGAAGAAGCAACCTTCTATCTGGCCTCTGTACCAGTACAGTAGTGGAGTGGCTTGCTACTTTCAATCAGAAAAGGAAGATTGAGCAAGGCAAGGGAGAAAGAAGTTGTCCTCTCTTCTCTGGTAACCCGCCGCCGCATATGTAGAAAAAGAGGGAGCGGGGAAGGAAGAACAGCCGTTTTACTTTGGCACATGAGGTGGCGGGTTTGGCTAGGTAACATAATGGAAATGTATCGGACTGCAAATCCTGGAATGACGGTTCGACCCCGTCCTTGGCCTCGAGGAGTGGTGAGCAGCACGGAACTTGAATCAATCAAATGGTAGGGCTTTCCTTTGTTATAAATCCACAGAAAACATTCTGGAACTTCCAAACCAAAGAAATGCAACATCAACATGAGAAGTCGCTTTTTACGTTACGCTTTCATTTTAATAATATAATGAAATGAATTCGGTAAGGGTAGAATACGCCCTATGGTCGATCGAAGGTCCTGTGCCATTTGAACTCAAATATATCTTACCTTAAATCCACCTTTGTCTAGCCAGCTCATAACAAAATGTTAGGCCGGCTGACACAACCGAATTGGTTGAGGAAAAGGAAACCCGCACTCCCGCCCCCAAAGCGGAGACCGAAGAACCGCCAGGTTGTCGAGGACACGTCTGAAGAGGAGGCGGGCGCCCTCTAAGTTTACCGCCCTACCCACTAATGGACTATGTATGAGGGGGGCAGGCGAACGGGAACCGACCGAAAACCCGAACCGCTTGACTGCCCCCTTCATACTCGATTCATTAGGGTTGGGGATAGATATGGAACCAATCAGAAGTGCAAATCGCGCAAGCGAAGCCGGGAAACGGACCGCAGCGCAACGACTAGGACTCGTGTCGGAGGAGTTTTGAGCGGGAGCTACCACTCATGCAGCGGGGCAAGGACCCGCAACTCTCGAGGGGGCCACCAACCGCCCGAATCGCTGTAGCAACCCCCCTTTACTCAACGGATAGCGCTTATTCTCTTTCAATCAACAAAAAGAGAAATGGGGGAGAAAGAAAAGAAAGAGAGAAAGAGGTCTTTATTGAAGAGGCTTTGCACCTGAAATAGGACTAATGCAGATCCAGAAGACTGGGTCTGGGCTTTCGAAAAGATGAAGATGCAAGGGGTAAAGATAAAGTCTTTTGAACAACCAACCTGGCATAAGGATTCTAGCTCACCCACTTAAAGCAGATGGAGATTCCCGGACGGGGAAAAGTGGCACTCGGCATCTATCTATTAAACAACACCAAGAACAAAGCCATACCATGCCCTCGGGAGAAAGTAGTGATGATTGCCATGAATGCTGCCCTCGAGGACGTGTACAAGAAGGTCTTTGCCGATTCCTATCAACATGGTGCACCTCTTAGTAGAGGGGTGTGAAAAGGCCGTGGAGACTTTGACCGAATGAATGGGGATCAATTGATATCAATTTTGATATTGAGGAAGATAATCCAGGATGAACGCTTTTTTCATTCGCTATGCGCTGACTGGATGCGTACTCGCGTGATCAATCGATGGGCGGGGGAATTGCGTGAATGACGAGACCGGCCTAACCTAAAGTAAAGGCTCTTCCCTCTCTTGATGGCGAATCTTGATTGACTGACACTAGAAACCGATTCGGAGAAAGAAGAAGCATGGCATGAGATAGGCGGCGGAAAAATTTCCGATAGCGAATTACTTGACTCGATGGATGGAGGGAGAGCCCTCCAACTCAAGCACGAAATCAATGTTGAGTCAACAATCAATCATCGAGAGGGGCACCAACCATCAAGCGAGATCGAGACCAGCCCATAGGGTTCCAACCCCGCGCTTCTTCAAATATCCCATATAACATAAAAGTAGGGGCTTCAAAGCTTTACTAACAAGCGAGAAACTTGACTTTGAGAAAGAAAAGGGGCGCGCTAACGAGCAAGAAAGGCCCCTTACTATAGACTCTAGATAGGGCGTTAGTGCTTGACTAATAACATATATAGTTTCCGCTTGATCGGAATTGATTCTATGATTGAATAGCATAAGTGCTACTTAGTAGTATAAACTCGGAGAGACAGACAGAGAGGGACTCTTTCATACCTGCTAACTCCTAGGATGAGAAGCAGGTCCCTTGTTTTTGGCAGGAAGAGTTCCAGCCTTTGTTGCCCCTCGGTAGAGTGAGTCTACTTAGCGAACTGGCAGGACGCGGAGATCGATTGATCAATATGAATCTCGAGAGTGGATGGTTGATCGCCGCCTCCTTGTTCTGGAGGCTCTCCGGCCGGGGGGGCTTGCTATCGTAATCCTTTCTCCCGGTGTATGTGAAAAAGAGTGACGAACTCCTTTTTGTTCGGTCATAGGTTGGTCCAAAGAACGAGAGCCGGCTTCCTTAAGTCCGTTGTTCCTCAGTAGCTCAGTGGTAGAGCGGTCGGCTGTTAACTGACTGGTCGTAGGTTCGAATCCTACCTGGGGAGATTTTATAGTTCTCGCTTTTCTGACCTAGCGACCCCTGTCCTTCTCCTTAGTTTCTAAACTAGCAGAATCGTGGAACATCAAAAGTGGGAAGTTTCTTGTTGGTTTTTTTCCTTACTCTCGTATAGGTGAATTTGGTTTGTTCCATTCTTAGGGAGAAGAAGGATCCACTGGGAATGAATGGGAAGACTGGAGTAGTATCTTCATTAGCCGGAAGGAATTAGTCCCACTCATTTCATTCATTCAGTGCCTGCGGTGAGGCGCGACCCACAACAAACGAAGGGGGAAAGCTTGCTTTGCTTGCTGTAGCCCTATTTGAGTATCTAAGGCTTGGTAAGCGTAAGCTATTTAAGTAGGCTCGAGAAGGGTAGGCTCGCAGCTTCGCTCAGCAGAAGAGCCTTACTTTCCTATTCTATTAGTCAAGCGCTAGCGCCCAACCTATACACCTATACAAGGGCTTTGAAGGGATAGGGGAAGGGAAGAAAACAAAGATGGTCACTCCTTTTAGGAACATGGCTCGTTCATTCACTTGCTCATGAACCCGCAGCTTCGCCAGAAGCGACGAAGGGGGGCCGGGGAAGGCCGACGGCTACATGAGGGGAGGCTATCATAGAAGCCTTGCCCCTTGCTTTACAGATATTGTTATGACTAAATGACTAGATTCTCCCGGAACGCTAGCTAAGCTAATAGTCTTAGTTCCCTTCAATGAAATCAATAAGCTTGTTTTGATTGATTCAGAGCGCCGCCCTCCTTCTTATAACCCATTGAGGGGGGCCCCGGCCCGGGAAGGGGAGAGTGGCCGAGTGGTCAAAAGCGGCAGACTGTAAATCTGTTGAAGTTTTTCTACGTAGGTTCGAATCCTGCCTCTCCCACTTGTTTGTTGTAGACTTCAGAGAAGAGAAAAGAGGCATTCGTCAGCGTAGGAAGGCCAACCGAGCCGAAGCTCTTTCTTTCTTTTTTTGGCCGTGTCGTGAAGTGAAATTGTATCGTATGTTAGTAAGAGAGGTTGGCGAACTACTACGATCTAGAAATCCCCCATCTATATCCAATCCCAACGAGAATAGAAGCGAGTCGCTTCCGGCTTGGCTTGTAGTCGTAGTCTTTTAGCTTATGGAGCCGCCGGCCTTCCTACACGCGCGCGCCCGCAAGAATGCCTCCCTGGTTCGGGACGAAGCCAAGCCGATACATACGATAGGCGAAAAGGAAAGACCCCCATTTAATTAGCGCCTGGGGAACGCAAGTTTTATCGAGGATTGGAGAGGAGAGGTGGAATAAAAGAAAAAGGCTCGGGATGGATTTAGGAGTCTTTGTGCGAGCCGTATGCGGTGAGAGTCGCACGTACGGTAACGAGGGGGGTTCGCGTCTATACGTGTAGTGTGGTGGTTGGGCCTACCTACCCTATTTGTTCCATGATCTATGGGTCTACTGGAGCTACCCACTTTGATCAATTAGCCAAGATTTTGACCGGATACGAAATCACCGGTGCTCGATCTAGTGGTATTTTTATGGGGATTCTATCTATCGCTGTAGGATCCCTATTCAAGATCACTGCAGTTCCTTTTCGGGCGGCTGTAGGACAGACGGCCGCCTATAGGTGGTAGGGTAGGGTGGGTGGTACCGCTCAGATTGCGGCCAATCTTCCTAACCGCGCGCGGGCCGCGCTTAGAGCGCGTGAAACTCATCACTACCTCGTAAGGGCGTTGAGACCATAGCATGTTACACGAAAGCGCCGCTTTCTCTGTAGTGTTGTCACACAGCTGCCCGCCTAGAAGAGCCACTCGCTCTGTAGTGTTGTCACACAAGATAAGCACGCCGCCCGCCTGCTGGCCGGGCGAATCGAAGTTATCTTCCGGTCAACTGTCCACCCAGTCAAGTGCAAAAAACACAGTAGAATCACGCAACGCACGCTACTGGTGTGCTTCCTGCTCGCGAGGAAAGAAAGAAGGGCGACAAAGTGAAGTTCAGATTTGACTGTTTGCAGCATGGGAGCAGATTACCCAAAAAATACCTGGGAACAATGAAAAAAAAGATATCTCGGTAACGAAAACTATAGGGGGCTGTATTGGCGAGATCCAACGGTGAACAGCTGCCCAAAAGAAAAACCGCCTGGAAGTCCGAGGACCTTTAGTACTGTACTCTACCCCCGAACCAGCAGCCTTCGCGCCAAGCAAGACCGCCCTTGTCCCTTTCCTTTCTCCATTCCCCCTCCTTCTTTGCTTTGTTCCAATAGAGTCTAAGGCAAAGCAAAAGTGGTTCGTATGCCTACTTTACCTACTTGACGAAAGGGAACGAACTTTGTTTCGTTTCCGGGTTTATGGATTGGATTCAGTCAGCGTCACGACATAATCAAAAGGAAGGAGTGACACTTTGGTTACCGGTGAACGTTTCTAAAGGCGGCCCTCTCGAATTTCCGGCTGTTTTCTAGATTGAAGTAGCCCTTCGTCGCCCTACCAAACGAAAGAAGTCGCTATCAAACAGCTCGCCCTACTGAAGTACCAAAGGTGCGCTCAGCCCGGTGACTAAGAAATGGGTTTGCATTTGAATTTAAGTGATGAGGTCGCAAAGAGGGAAGTAGGGCTCTTATTTTACTAAAAGAAAAGTTTGTTCTTCGCTTTCCTTTAGAATGAAAGTCGCTATGAAGCCCCTACTACTTACTTTGTTTGATTCAAAAGGCGAACAGCCTCCCCAACTAGTCGTATGGGGCGGGGTGCTTGTGATAAGCTGCCTTGGATATGAGGAATTATTAAAAAAAGGAAAAGTCCGGTATTTTACGAAGATCTTTCTATCAATAGATAGGAATGAGCGTTCGATATAGGGGATAGGATCCATCTGCTCTTTATGAACGCGGAGCCCGTTCCGAATGCTTCTTCGATCCGGAAGTTATCGCGAAGATAATAAGATGGTGCTCCCCCTCCCTCTGTCTTTTCCCGCTTTGCGAATCTTCCCCTCTAACGCGGGCCGGGCGGCGGCGGGCGCGGGAGGAAGAAAGCTAAGAGAAGACGCTCTTCTTTTAGGTCCTTTTTTTTTCAGTGCAACACAGGAAAGCGCCCTCTTTTTGTCATCCCTGCTGCTTTCCATATTTTGTATGGAACGCATGGCGGAGCTAGGACCCTTCAAATCATGTTTGAGCTTATGTTCAAACCAACCCCACCCCCTATTTGAGTCAGGCTGGAAAGAATGTCCGCCAAGTTCAGATAAGGGAATGCTTCCCCCAACCATTAAAGGAAAGGCTCGACGAGGGGAGGGAGATGCGGCGGGGGAAGGAAAAGGCTTTCGGAGATCGATATTTTCTTTGTTTTTCATCGAAAACGAAGAAGGCCGAGGATGGCCTACGGTGCGTCTTATCTGAAGGGAACACGCTTTTTCGACCGCGGCGGTATGATTGTCGGGCTCTCTCCTCGTTCTGCCCGCTGGCCTATTGGGATAGCAGCCTTCGGGCTTTACCTGCCCTTTCTAATAGAATAAAGAATTCCGGCTCGGCCCGGGAAAGCGCTGGCAACAACAGAAAGGAAGGGGTCCATGTAGCTGCTGCGCCCGCCCCCCTCTTAGTCAATGGGGCAGCAGGTTCGGCATCTACTACAAAAGAGAGAATCCACTTCAGACAACCACGCCTCTGCTAGGGCAGCGCGTGGAATGGCCGAGAGCGGACCTTTTTGGATATATAATCCAAGTCGAGAGTAGAGTTACGGGAACAGCCGTCTGATGGAAAACGACTTTCACGTTCGGTTCAGAGAGCACTTTTTTTGTTGAGAATTCGTCGTTCCCTTTCGTGTGAATTCCCCAGCGGCGAATTAAAAACTTGTGGGCCCTATCTATTCCATCTCTCGAGCCCCGAAGAAAACCACCCACCCCCCGGATTCCATATCTCTTTTGACTCCATATATGTGGGCACCTGATATCTATGAGGGTTCACCCACCCCGGTTACAGCATTCCTTTCTATTGCGCCTAAAATCTCTATTTCTGCTAATATTTCACGTGTTTCTATTTATGGTTCTTATGGAGCTACATTGCAACAAATCTTCTTTTTCTGCAGCATTGCTTCTATGATCTTAGGAGCACTGGCCGCCATGGCCCAAACGAAAGTAAAAAGACTTCTAGCTCATAGTTCAATTGGACATGTAGGTTATATTCGTACTGGTTTCTCGTGCGGAACCATAGAAGGAATTCAATCACTACTAATTGGTATCTTTATTTATGCATCAATGACGATAGATGCATTCGCCATAGTTTCAGCATTACGGCAAACCCGTGTCAAATATATAGCGGATTTGGGCGCTCTAGCCAAAACGAATCCTATTTCGGCTATTACCTTCTCCATTACTATGTTCTCATACGCAGGAATACCCCCGTTAGCCGGCTTTTGTAGCAAATTCTATTTGTTTTTTGCCGCTTTGGGCTGTGGGGCTTACTTCCTAGCCCCAGTGGGAATAGTGACTAGCGTTATAGGTCGTTGGGCGGCCGGAAGGTTGCCACGAGTAAGTCAGTTTGGGGGACCGAAGGCAGTTCTCCGTGCACCGGACACGTAGCTTACCGAATCAGTTGCGACACGGATGGGAATGCATGCTACGAAAGATAGGGGTCGAGTCTGATACATCAACCGTCTACTCAATATCCTTGTACGAGTTCACAATCACTACACGAGATGAACCTTGGTTTGGTGAATTGAAGTTGGCCTTAGGTGTAATAGGACTCCCAGTTACTGCGCGCGATCGTATACTGAGGTGCTCCCCGCCGGTTGTTGGAACGACGCGAGCCGGGCCGGGTCTCGATTCATAAAGATGAAGGGCCAAAAAGTATAAATAGGGGGTTACAAATTCCCCATCTCATTGGGGGCGGAAAACGAATCGACATCTCGATGTGATACAGCCTTTTCAATTTATGTTGGGAAAGAACGGCGAAGTCCATCCGAACCGTCCAATGAAGAATAAGAGGAAAGCAAAGCGCCAATGGCGCGCGAAGCGCATGCGAAACGGGCACGGAGAAAAAAGTTTGGAGGAGAAGCAGCCGAGCTCATTCCCTTCGCTTCCTGGGCCCAAAGCAGTGCAGTCTTTCCTGGCCAAATCAAGGATTTGGGGCTTCTTGCTACGCTACTTAACTATATAAATCCTTTTTTTGAGTAATATATATGAATAAAAGATAGATCCATCCAGCTATCCTATCCGATTTCTCTTTTTTTATAAAAAGAGAATCGATTTCATTCAACGTTTGATTCAAAGAACTGTGCTTAGCCCCCCCGCTCATGAAACGGCTCTGCTG